TATGGCGAAATTGGTAGACGCTACGGACTTAATTGGATTGAGCCTTGGTATGGAAACTTACCAAGTGATAACTTTCAAATTCAGAGAAACCCTGGAATTAAAAATGGGCAATCCTGAGCCAAATCCTATTTTACGAAAAACAAATAAGGGTTCAGAAGAAAGCAAGAATAAAAAAAGGATAGGTGCAGAGACTCAATGGAAGCTGTTCTAACAAGTGGGGTTGACTTCTTTACGTTATTACATTAACGTAATCCTTATATCAAAACTACAGAAAGGATAAACCTATATACATACGTATATGTACTGAAATCCTATCTCAAATGATTAATGACGACCCGAATCTTTATTTATTTATATTTCTATAAATAATAAATCAAAATCGAAAGAGTTGTTGTGAATCGATCCAAATTGAAGAAAGAATCGAATATTTATTAATAAAATTTATCGTACGAGAATAAAGATAGAGTCCCATTCCACACGTCAATACCGACAAGAATGAAATTTATAGGAAGAGGAAAATCCGTCGACTTTAGAAATCGTGAGGGTTCGAGTCCCTCTATCCCCAAAAAGGCCCGTTTGATTCCCCAATTATTTATCCGATCCGCTCTTTTCGTTTCGTTAGCGGTTTAAAATTCGTTATGTTTTTCAATCATTCTACTCTTTTACAAATGGATCTGATTGGAAATTTTTTTTTTCTTATTACAATATTTGTGATATATATGATACGCGTACAAATGAACATCTTTGAGGAAGGTATCCCCACTTCCAATTTGAATGATTAACAATACATATCATTTCTTGTACTGTATTAAAACTTATAAAGTTTTCTTTTTGAAGATCCAAGAAATTACAGGGTCTGGATAAAGCTTTGTAAGACTTTTTTTGTCTTTTTAATTGACATAAACTCAAGTTATCTATTAAAATAAGGACGATGCACGGATAATGGTCGGGATAGCTCAGCTGGTAGAGCAGAGGACTGAAAATCCTCGTGTCACCAGTTCAAATCTGGTTCCTGGCACATGATTTATTTGTATGAGTATCCGTTTTACAAATGAATTGATATGGGTCAACATACATATTCATTACTAGTCTATATCATGATAGATACTTATCTATCTAGGTGTCTGAGAATATACCCTTTCTAGAATTATAGAATAGATGAGTAAAGAGTATGTCTATAAAATCTGTAAAATAAAAAAAAATTAGATTTGACTTCCTTTTCTTTTTTATTTGTTCATACGGTGTCTCTTACCGTTCAAAAACAATGTTAATACTTTAGATATTTAATACTTCATACATATTAAAATAGAAAGGTTAAATTAATTGGTTGAAAGACTCAAAGGTATAGTCTCGCGGAGTTGAAAGGTGGGAATAACCAAGATTCATTTCAGATACAGTACAAATAAAATCCAAGCCCTCCTCTCATTTCGTTGTCTTTTCTTTTCATATTCTATTTCTTCATTTCCTCCTATGTGACTTTGTCGAACTCATTTAAGTTTTGTGCGTGGTACATAGTTCATGATGCGAAACTCTTTTAGGTCATCCTAATACTAATTGTATTTTTTTAATTGTCTTGTTTTTTTTTTATTTATCCTTTTTATTTCTATTTTTTATTGTTTCTATTTTTATATATTATATATTTATTTATTTGAATAGAAACAATTTTTTTTTATTCTATTTATTTTGTATTATTTATTTGTATTTGATTTATATTTTATTTCGTTTTATTTAGCCCATTTAGAATAGAATGCGAATGAGACTTCCATTACGCTCTTTGGTCTATAAGAGAACGTACAAACATTATTTGAATACCTGGAGTTGTAGAAGTGAAAATTAGTTTCTTATTTTATTATTTATATTATTATTTATATTTAATGAGCATCCTGTATTTCATAAAAATTCGGGGCAATATAATCCTTACGTAAGGGCCATCCTATCCAACTTTCGGGCATTAAGATACGTTTCAGACGTGGATGATTATCATAAAAGATTCCCAACATATCATAAGATTCCCTTTCTTGAAAATCCGCACTTTTCCAAACCCAGAAAACAGACGGAATTCTAGGATTCCACCTTGGGGCAAATACTTTTATACATACCTCTTCTGGTTGATCTATACCATAAGCTATTCTCGTAAGATGATACACACTAGCTAACAGTCCGCCCGGTGCTACATCATAGGCACATTGGGAACGTAAATAATTGTAACCATATACATATAAAATGACAGCAATGGAATGCCAATCCCCAGGCTTTATTTGTAAAGTCTCTATTCCTTGGTAGTCGAAGCCCAAAGATCTATGAACTAACCCATGTTTGGCTAGCCAAGCAGACAAACGACCTTGCATCTTTTTTATCTCTCCCACATTTTTATTTGTATAAAACTTTTATTTGTCTCTATAAGTTAAGTATTTCACATTTACGATGAAATTTATGAAAATTATTGTTTGTTATTATGTAAAAAAATGTGAAAAAAAAAAAAAAAATCCTGCCTAATTCA